ATCCTCAACCATCTTCTACTACTCCAAACATTTCAGTCCTCGAGGTGGCAGATCCTCGAGAACAGCTCACCCCTTCACTGGAAACGACTTATGCTACCCCACTCCAAGCAGCGGTCGGGGCGCCCATCGACATGGCGGGGAAGCCTAGCAGAACGGCTATCCTACACTTGGCTAGGTCCATTCCATTGAGGCTTGATGATCTTTGCATCAATACCCTTCCCTTGTGCTACAGACAGCATCAGTCAATACCACCAGATCAGGAAGAATTTTTCATTCGCAGCCACAGTCTCAACCAGTTGGGACTCAGCCTGCTTTGTCGAAGCCATCCTTCTATATCTCCTACAGACCCAACCCGTTGAAGAAAATATTCCTGCCCAGATCTCGATTATGGAACTTCTGTCCACTTCACAAGTCCATCGGGCTGGCAAAGGCTAGCACAAGCAAGCGTCCCTAATTCCATTCCACCTGAGGGTTTGCAAGCTATGGTGGGAAGTCTATTTTCTCCCCAACCAATTACCTTCACTCAGAATGATTTTGACTTTACATTCGCTATCCCCATACTCGACCCCTGTATGTAGAGGCCTTTGTAGACCACTACCAAATCAAGAGGGTCTTGATAGAAACTTATGCAAAATTTAATAAAAGCACATTGAGTACAGCTAGGCAGTTGAATTTGGACCCCTCCTGGTTTGCTCCTCACTACAGCTGTTCGTGCATATGACGGGACCACTCGAACCGCGCAAGGTATAGTTCGACTTAATCTCCAAGTGGGACCCCTTGTTCGGTCAACTCTATTCCATGTAGTGGATATACATACTATAAACATATAAAATGTTGCTAGCACGACCTTGGATCCACGCCAACTTGGTTGTGGCATCCTCATATCATATCAGTATCAAGTTTCCCATGAACGGAACCATTATCACTGTAGTTGGTGAACTTGATGTTGAGGAAGAATTCATCATGCTTTACTCCCAAGATTGGTTCACTAGTGATCTTCCTACCTTGATAGCGACCCTGTCAACCCAAGCTTCATTCAAGTTCAGTCCCTTCTTCTCGATCCTGTATTGATCCACGACCATCCTTGGTATCCTTTGTGGATATCCCACATGAAATTCGCGATGAGGGTTCCAAACCTCCTCTATCCCACGTTGAGATTTTATAAAAAGGCGGGCTTGGGCACAAGCTCAACAACTTCTTCGATTAGGCTACCACCCGGGGCTTGGTTTAGCTGAGGATGGGATTCGCTACCCGATTAGTCTCCCTGCGCTATTAGGCACCTTTGGTCTAGGCTTTGACCCAAAAGTCCACCTTGGATTGAGAACGTCCCACTGTGGATTCATAGACTGAACTTGACAGGTTTCACTGCGGAAAGTCCCTCGCTACACAAGTCGCGTCACCACATTCGTTCAGTCGGGTCGCCAAAGCTGCGGTGATGAAGGCTGACAAGCACGATTGACCGGAACTGGAGTCTCACGAGGGATTTAGCAGTTCCGTGGCTGCATATTCAGTCGAGCACATGTGACTGAGTCGCCCGTACCTGAGCTCGAGAAACATTCCTTATACTGACCTACTCTCCTCCGTTTCACGAGCAGTGGAGACAACGTTTCACACGTTGCCTTCACTAACTGAGCTGACAAGTGTATGAATGAAGTCGAAGCAACAAGTGTACTTCGGGAACTCTTCTCCACCGCTTCGTAGCCGGAGCAGACACGTGGAGTTCACTGGAAGGGAGAATGGCGGGAATGATTTCTTGCAATGCAACGGAACTCAAAGCCTGTTTCATAGGCTGTACTCATACTCACCGGCTACACGGAACTCGTCTAACAAGTTATCGTCAAGTCTACGTGGACTTCCTCGTTAAGTCTGAGTGGTCGAGTGAATTTATGAACGAGCTATAGACAGAACTTGGTGGAGCCTTTGGAACTCGTATCCATAACCGTGAAGTTTAGTCTACGGAACGTAGACTTCATTCACAGCGGAACTTGTCTCTATTCTGCTATTCCCTTTGGTTTTGAGGCGAAACTCACTAAGTGGAGGCCGGGGCGGACTGCAATTCTAGTGAGATTAGTCCTCTGTTCTGACCCGATTGGAGGCTGAGGAAAGGGCACTCTTTCAGAAAACCCCACCTAAAACATATGACGACCCCCCAGTCCACTTCCATTTGTCCTTCTTTCTTGTGGTGGAACCTGGCATTCACCCTCCCAGAAGTGATTATCGCCAAAACAAAAAAAGACATCTTGAATTTTTGCCCTCTCCCACAAAGGAAGAGTCAAAGTAAAATAGTATCCGTATCATATGGCGGCGGGCCGCGTCCCCCTCTCTTTCGTCGGTTAAGTGCTGGATGGGGAATGAATCGGTCGGCTATGTCCCTGGACCTTCCGGCTTCCCTGTCACGTCCGAACGTAATCAGAGAAGACCTACCCAAGCACCACCTTGTTATCATAAAGGTGAATATCCCATACAATCACAGGAAAGAGTACCAGAAAAACCGGAAAAGAAATCAAAAAGGTGAAAAGACAAGCAAAGACAGGCGCAGCAGGGGGTGGGGCGTCTTTCTAAACCGGGGACGCATTAAGCCCAACTAGACAAACCTGTTTGGGTAGGGCAACTCAAGGTCCGGTGAAACGATGAGAACAGCAGACACCGGCGGTTACTCACCGAAACTGCGAAGGGACGGTGCGTACACAAAATGGCGGCTTACCGCAAGTCCATACACAAGAGCTTGTTGACCATAGCAGGGATGGCCGTACTGTACTGGTTGGGCGATGGCACAGTACGCAGGACCCTCGTATGAAACCCCACCGAGCTTCCTTGCATGCAATGATGTGGAACGGACTATTATCGGATTGGACACGCCTATAGCTAAAAGAAGGTAGAGCGAGCCGTAGCGGGAGGGAGGCCAATGTCCCGTCAGATACCACGGCCCACGGTCAAGCCAGCGACCTTCACCTCCCGCAGGTCGTACGGGGCGTTTCGCCGGAGGCGGTCTATTCCCTTTTCAGATTGAGTTGATAGGGGCCTTTGGCTAACGTACGTTCAGGGGTCTGCCAGTCAACTACCTTCTCATCTAATGAGGTTTTCAGTACCACGAGTCCGTCGGTCGTTGTGTGGGTGGACTAGATTTATTCCGGTTTAAGCAATCCCTCTTTCTCATGTTTCACCATATGGATTACCTATCTTTCGGTTTCCTCCCGCAACTCCCTTCAGTCTCCTTTAGCTCTGGTGAGCGTGGTTCTGTAGTTCTTCTGACCTTCCTTCATGTCGTAGCCTTAGCTTATCGACGGGTCTTGCATTAGAACAGCATTTTATTTTACTCATGCCTTGGAGAAGAACGTTCTTTGTTTGAGTTTGAAGTCGTTACCTTGCGGGAGCCACCTGGGCGAGACCCTTCTCTTCTTTATTATTTCCCATATGCTATGTTGAATCACTTGTGAAGTCGACTTCACTTGACCGTGTCTGCTTCAACTTCACCCTAGACTCGTGTCCTGTAGTGTAGCAAGACTTTAAGAAGATCAAACAAATAGGGGCAATAAAACACTGAGTTTCACCCAAAGATAAAGATAGAGATGATTCCCCGCGGGGACAGGTACTAAGGAGGAAGATAGGGGCGAGCCATAAGTTGAAAGTTCATTGTTCTGGAGCGACGAGACTTACGGGAAGCCTGGCGTTTGAGCCGATGCGTCGATGATCACCAAATGGACTGAAAAGGATAGGCAGATTTAAAAGGAAAAGGATGCAATGATGAATAGATCCTTTCAAAGTCAACTCGAGAGGACAGGCTCCTTTATCCATCCCTTTTTCATATAATTATCCCTCCCTCCTTCTTCTTATGGGAAAGCAAGTAAGAATCTGAGTGGAATGAGTTCCACACTAGTCGTGGGGAACGAGTGTAACGTTATGCTAACTATGTTATTTCGGGCAAGGCTTCGCCGTTTGAGAAGACTTCAGAGACAGGGTGGGAATATAGGCCTCGCCGCTTGAGAGGACTAGGCTTCGCCGATTGAGAAGACCAGCAACCGGACTCGACCCTAATCATTTGCCAGATTATTGGGGACTGGAGGACGAAGGACTCCAAGCTAATTCTGTACCACCGTCGCTTGTCTGAATTGGTCCAGCAGTTCAGGAAAATCACGTTCACATACTTACCCAGAAGCGATAACCGGTTCGCCGATGCTTTGGCCACCCTAGCAGCTATGGTTAAAATTCCAGAAGGAAGAGAGGTCCACCCGCTCGAGGTGGGAGTCCGAGATGAAAGAGAAGGAGCAACAGCTTACCCTAACCCTTTGCCAACTCCTCTTGAAACACCACTCCCAACCAGTAGTGCTAACTCCAGAGAGACATGGCAGACAGAAGCAACAGTCCCTAAGCTCGGAGGAAGCTAAGGCAGCTAGAACCTCGAACTACTGCTTTTCGCTCCTTCACCTTCGGTAAAGTGCTTCGCTCCTCAGGCAGCTCCAACTCGAACTCCTAGCTCAGGCAGGAGTTGAATCCGGAGTGGAAGCCGGCCGGCCATAGGGATATTCTAAACCGAGGCATTGTGTCCCGCTCGCAAGGTTCAATGAATGATTTTCAAATGATACAGAGAAAGACTGATTGTTTCAGTTACGGTCTTTTATAGTGCTTATAGAGGGCTTAGAGAAGGAACGAATACCGAGACTCAGCGCAAGCACCGTCAGCTAGCGGATCAGGATTTGAAGTCAAGCTCTTTAAGCAGAGGGCCCGCCCTATGTTGGTTGGAGTCCCTTGGCGAGAAAGAAAAGAGATAACTAACTGGCACCTTAGCTAGTCCGAAGGGCTGCTACTAAAGCCGATAGGGAGAGGAGCAAGATCAAACCAGGGTCAGTAATCGAGTCCTGGGTTTGATTCCCTTGTTGACTTCCTTCCCTCTGTCTTCTTTTTGAAATGCGCTAGTAACCTAAGAGGCGAATAAGTTGATTCACCTTCAGTGGAAGCCGCCTTCCTCTAGCAGCATGCGAGCTTCTTTAAGGGAGTTTTTTTGTAATAACATAAATATAGAGATGCTTTCGCTTGGGTTGGTGTTAGTTAAGTAAGAAGCCTTTCTCTCTGGGTTATGACCTGTCCTCGATCACTCCTTTCCGACTCCTATCTATTTCTAATTCTAACAATTTCTACACCTCTCCAGGGCGGAGGATAGATATAGAACCTAAATCGGAGCAGAGAGGATTTATTCCTAGCCAGAAGCAGCAGATTCAACCCAAAATCCAACGGCCGTTTTGGCTGAGATTCAAGAAGAATGAAGTCGGGCTTAAGAAGCCTATTTCCATGATGGGCGGTGGGTGGGAAATGAATAGAATATTTCGTAAGTCAAGGGGCTATTGCCGGAGCGGCCAATCTCAACTCAAGATCCAAGTCAGGTCCAGGGGGTTCTAAAACGAAATAAAAATGGAAGTTCGGATCATCGCTACACGTAATGTAGATTACAGGTGTAGGTTGAAAACCAAAGAATTTTTTAAGACAAAGTCTGTAGAGGGAGGGCGGAAAGGAAAGCCCTTGCTTGGCCCTAAGGGGAAGGTTAAAGTAAAGCATAAAACCTAGTTGCGGAAGGCATAGAAATAGGATTTTAATTTCCTAAACTTATAAAGCATACACATAAGCACCCGAGGATGCCGAATCATCCACTGAGGAGTAAGAATCCTCTGTTTCATCCGAACCCACCGAAGCATCCAAACCAAAAGCTCCTGTTTCCCCCTAATCTTAAGAATCCGAAACTTAAGCCAAATTTGAAGCTAGAATAGAGGGGAATAAATGATTCCAGTAGCCAAGCGGGTCTATAACCACAATAAGAATACCCCCGGGCATTCAGCAGTTGAAGTTGATGATTTGTTTTTTCCAATTTTTCGTCTGTGTGAAAAGTATGTAGGATCCTTTCCACCTTAAGCTATGGGGCCGGAGCCTATTCCTAAAGCATAGGCTATAGTACCAAATCCAACGTATAAAGAAGCCTAGGCCGACGCCGAAGCCTAAACTGATGCATCCGAGTCCGCGGAATCAAAAGCAGAACAAAATGCTGTTTCATACGACACATCATAAGAAGCTAGAGATAGCTTTTCAGACGCTAAATTTCATAAGTCCATTTCCTTGAAAGGAGGAGATTTTTTCATTAATAAATTCCAAATCCACCGAGTAATGTAATAAGGGGGGGATATATGGCATCCGAATACGTTGTTTCAGACGCCGAATCTGCACCTGCAGAATATACAAAATCTTCCAAATCAGAAAATGAATAGTACGTAAAGAAAGGGCTTTTTGATCTCCGATCTGAGTCTCGTCTTTCGAAGGGTCTCGTTCCGTTCATACGCCGCTTATTTGTAGCACGCTTTTTTTATGTTTTAGATAAGTAAGACAAGCGCTTCATTACGCGTGATTCTAATTCTAGCGTATGCTCCTCAGCTGCTCCTACCAAGCACTAAAGGCAAAAGGATGCTTATCTGGATCAGCCTACTTTTTCTATGTTACGTCCTTCCCCTTTCTTTTGTTGTATTCAGTGGGTCAGGGAGGTACCCGCCCGTGCTTTTTCTTACCGGGAAAGACGTCGCTAGCCTAAGGCAGGCTTCGCTATCTTCCCGAAGCTGGCATTTTCCAATGGTTTGGTTTTTGCCCACTCACATGGGTACAAGGGGCTTGACTATATTTTACTTTATGTAATTAAGTTTAGCTGGAGTTAGAGTGGGTCGATAGATTGGAAAGTTGTATCATGTATAAAGTGTACCAACTGACACCCTCGGGATAGCAGCAGGACAGAGGGAAGCATATTATGAGCCAGTTCGAGTACCAAAGTAAGGAGTTTCGCCATCATATGAACCTGTAGCAAAGGCATCAAAGGAAGCAGCATCCGTTCTAAAACTCGTTGCTTCATATCTAGATCCCATGGTTGCACCCCAACCAGTTTATGTGCTAGTTCCAGCTTCTATTCGCCCAGTTCCATATCTCTCCCATTTCGAGAGCCATAGTCCATTCCAGATTCAACACCAGCAGCATCCTAGCCAGGACCAGCAACAGAGATAGTAGTCGCTGCAGTCGAAGTAATTGAACCATAAGCAACACCCCTAACAGTTGCATTTGATCGAGATCGGGTCCGGTTCCAGTAACGGAAGCAGAAGCATTTGACCTCGTTTACCTCAACCCAATAGTGAATGCGCCGGTTTATGGACCAAAACCAAAGCCATTCATTGAAGATCCCGTGCCAGTAGCTACGTCCCTAGTAATAGAGCGAGTTTACGTAGTAGATCAAGTTCCGCATCCTTCCAACTACGAGGGATGGTTCCACTCTCTCTGGTTCCGGTCCTCTTCCGTTCCATCCTGCCTATGGCTCTAAGAAGGCTGAAGTGAGTGAAACTACTACCTCTTCCGGGCCGGCCTTTCTTGTCTTTCCGGGTACTTTGATTTTCTTCTTAGCTTTTTGAGTCCGGGCGCTATATGGGGCCTGGCCTGACTCTATATGCGTGCTTGTCTTTCCTCTAGTTTGAAGATACATATCATGCAGAGAAGTCTCTGGATCTACTTTCTTTCCTTGCACTTCTCTCTCCCTCTGTCAAGATGCTCTCTCACGCCTCACTCGAGCTTATGTGAGATATGATTCTTCCTCAAGCTATTCATTCGCATTTGAATCTAACCTAGTCTTTCAAGAGTCTCTTCCTCAAGCTAGTAAGCCGATCTTAGAGGTGACCGGCCGCGCTCTCGTTCCATTTAAGAAAGCCTTGCTTGCTGGCTAGCTCGTGCAATCAACGAAAAAGACCTTTGCGTTAGTAAGCTAGCTTTGTAAGCTAAGCAAGCCTGGTTCTCCGGGCACTACGGTAGGACGTGGATCGATCATGACGAGAATGGACTTCTCCGTAATGTAATAGAAGAGTCACAGTCCAGTTCCCCGGGCTTTCTCCCTTCTCGACCAGACGAAGGAGATATGAATTCCATTCAGGCGGGCTTGGCTTGACCGTGTGTTCTCTCCTGGTCGCGTCGGAGGCGAAAACTGGCAAAGTTCATCATTCAGTGGTGGGGTGTTCATAGAAAAGAAGGCGTCGCCCAACGAGTGGCAGATTTTGATAGAGTCTCGCTCATAGAGGAAGAGTACGCGCGCTAGCGCGCTACGGCTTACGCAGTTGATCGGATCAGATAGCCCTTCGGGCAACCAACCAAACCCGGCACATCAAATTCCATTCCGATCAACAACTTGGAGGTATGGCTGAGTGGCTTAAGGCATTGGTTTGCTAAATCGACATACAAGAAGATTGTATCATGGGTTCGAATCCCATTTCCTCCGGCACGGAAGTGGAACGGGCGGGCGAAATTACGTGAGAGAAAGAACCTCTTGGTGGAGTCCCCCGGAGGACAGAATAGCACTACTTAGTGACTAGAAGCGGAGAGCCTCTTTCTTGTTCTTGGTGGCGTCTATAGCGAAGAACACCTGACCGAACGAGGGCCGGCCAGGGACTGGACGGCTCTCGGTTCTTGAGCAAGCTCCTCCACTGCTTGGTAAGGTAGGGCGCTATTCGATGAAGAAAACAAAAACTTTAGGAAAGTGGTTCAGGTAGCTCAGCTGGTTAGAGCAAAGGACTGAAAATCCTTGTGTCAGTGGTTCGAATCCACTTCTAAGCGGGCGAAGGTTGCTTGCAATAGGAGCCGGGAGCGAGCCGGATTTGGAAATTCAAGTGAAAGAGGGGTTGGAGGCAGATTTGAGAAAAGCGGTTTCTTACTCGGATTGGTTCTCGCGTCCCTGTGCCCAAAAAGGATGGGCGAGTTCGGTTTGAGTGTTCATCGATCGGGTGGATCTATATGCTCCGGGGTGGTGAGACGAGGTGTAGCGCAGTCTGGTCAGCGCATCTGTTTTGGGTACAGAGGGCCATAGGTTCGAATCCTGTCACCTTGATGTGACGCTGAAGTCAGCAAATACTAAAATATGAACATCCATCGACCGTTACCACCTCCTCTTACTCGTGACTCGTATATTTACTTTCTATAGCAAGCACACTCTACGAGACCTATAGCTAAAGATCATATAGCGCCACAGTATATATACGAACCTATACGGAACACTTCTCTCTTTCTCAGCGCTTTCTTTAGGCTCCTGGCGGTAGAACACAACCAATATAATATTGAGCTTGAGCATCCCAATAATGGGGCTAGCGGAATTTTTGAAAATCGAAGAAATGCTTATTTATAAGGTGACAGGGCAGCTAGTTTGAGTGGGGCCTGACGGTTTCCCGAACTTCTTCTTTATTTAATTTAATTTAATTTAATTTAATCATGATGAAGGCGCTGCCCTTCCCGAAAGAAAGAGGGAATGGCCCTTCCTCTTACCTTCTGTTGAGACTGAGATAGAGGACTGGGCTTTCTCCCTCTTCTACCGAGAGGCCGCGGGAGTCAACTCTGTCTCACATCCTCATCCCCCTGGCGATCTACGCCCTCCCCTCCGCCTAGGATTGCTGGCACTGGATGAAGCACGGGTCGTCTAACAAGGCATGGGACCCATAGATTCATTGTCTGCTGTGCAGAAGCTTCCTTCCTGCACCTGCATGCGCGCTTCTCCAGAAGGAGGCACACATCGTAACAATTCACCGCGATAGCTGCCTTTGGCTCTACTGTAACTGATTCCTCGGGCAACGAGACAGTGGATTGATTCCTACACCTATGGGCTCAGGTTCCTTCCTCTTCTAGTCCGAATCAAGATGGCTCCTCTCGATCTTGTGATGCCTTCGGCCCAATTCTCAAGAGTTTTTCGCTCCTTTACTTTTTTTTTAGTAAAGGGCGCGCTTATGAACGGTTCCGAAATGACACGCTATTCCGTCTCATCCTTTCCCCCCGGATGGTAGGAAGAAGATAAAGGAGGAGGAGTTTTGGTACTTCAACCGAGGAAGACTCGGACCCGCCTCTTTGTTTGAATCACTGACAGTTCGGGCAGGCCCGCAGGACTGGAATTATGAAAAGAAGGAATGTCTGGCTTTTCTTATTCTAGTGCAGGTTCTTGCTCGGTATAAATCGCTTCACTTTGAGTTGGCTTGGCCCGCGCCTTGACAAGGCTGTTGCCCCTCCTTCCCGGCCTGGGGGGGCGTGCAAGGTCTCACGATGCCCCTCCCTCCACCCGTAGAGAGAGCCGGAGCTCTGTATGACGGATTGATTGATAGTAGGATCAATCATGGTTTAGTTTCATTCAGGATCGACATGCCCTAGGTTTGAAGAATTCGATGACAGGCCTTCGCTGCAAAAGATCCCGGAATTGGTCGATTCGGAATCGGCTGGATTGGAGGGATCCGGAGCCACAAGGATCTTCAACGGGTTCGAAAGTCTTTTGATTCCAGGCGGCCGGCCCAATTCTATGGAATTAGCTATAAGTCAAGCTTGTCGACTATCAAAGGAAAGGCCGGTTCGAACTTGTGATTTCGATAGGCCGAAAAGCTTTTACAGCTAGAGGGCGGGTCTAGCGGAAAGCGAGGAGCTCGCAACAGCTAAATCACGATCTCAACAATATATAACTAGTGGTTTTGTACCTGCTACCTCTTATGCTGCCTTCCCAACCTTTGCCTCCGATGCTAGCTCTCGACTTGGAAAGGATGCCACTGTCTTTGCCATAGGTGGTTATGGATCCACTCGGTCAACTGAAACTCCTGCCCGTGCCTCTGCCATTGGCTTTGCTGCATGCTCCGTTACTGGCTCTCTAAATTAAATTAGCCGTGCTGCGGGGTATACTCAATCTGGGTCTGTCCCTAGTGGTGCTTAAACAAGTGCTGCTGCGGGAACCCGGTCAACCGCTACAAGTCCTGAGTCAAAAAGGTAAGCTCGGTTTCAATACCCTTCCTGTGTGCTTTGTTCCCTGTACTCTTGCCTTTTCCTCTCCTGCAGGCGGTGAATCAAGAGGATATGGATCTCCAATGAATGGCTCTCGATCTGGCTTAGATGCTGATTCGAATGCTGAGTCAATTGCTGGTGTTACAACCTATGCTACCTTCTCTCCTGCTACCGGTGCTTATTTGACTGGGACTGGAAGGAATGCTACTGACTCTCGATCTCGATCTAAATCTCCAACTGGATAGGGATCATCTGCTCGCATCTCCGACAGGATTTGGAACCTTATCTTTATCTGCCTTAGCCGATGGTTGCTTCTCGGTAAACAAGGTCCACTGGGTCAAGGTCAACAACAGGCATGAAACCCCGTAAAATTGGCATAAATAGATTTTCCGTTCATAAGAGGTCGATAAAAAGTCGAATAGTTTAGAAAGCCCGTCTTTTTGGCCTCAATTGCTTTTCCACTCATAAGAGTGAGATCAAAACTCTTTTCCTTTATGAAACCCCTTATTTTTCATTAAAAAAGAGCGATTTAAGCATTCACAAACTAGAAGCTATGAGGACTTCCTTACTCAACTAGAATAGATACTTTAAGGAAATGAAGCTACAGACTACACAGACTATAGGGAAGATAGAGAGATTCTCCTTGCTTCCATACCTTTTCTTACTTCTTTTCCTTTCTTACGCTCTTCGATAGCTGCCATCTTGGATTACAGGAAGAACCAGATGGCTAGATCTAATCTATTCTTTTCTCTCCTATCTGATCGTAGACCACCCTGGGGAAGAGCCAGCTAAGATAGATAGACACCTTAGAGAGCTGCCAAGCAAGGAAAGGTATTTGAATATCAGTAATCGGCTTGCTCACTCGGAGCTAGGTTTGAATCTCCTTGCGCGATCGTTCACTGCCTTCACTTCCTATTCCAGTGAGAGCAAAGAAGAAGGCAAGAGGCTCTTCCTTATTCTACTACAAGTAAAGGAAGTCTTAAACTTAAGAGGTTGCCCGCTATCCAACTGCCAAGAGCAAAGAAGAGCAAGCGAACAGCTGCTCTCTAAGAACCGAACTACTGGGAGACTCGGCAAGAAGACAGCTAATATCCCCTCAAAGGCACAGACAGAGAGGGAAAACGCAGAAGAAGCGGGATTCTAGCATCTGATGCCTCTGATAGGGAAAAGAGCAGAGACCCTGCATGCAGATCTTACAAGATAGCATAGGAAACGTATGATGCGTCGGTTGCGGCTGATAACTGGAGACATAGAGACAGAGACCTAGATAGAAGGAGGAGTCCGCCCTTATCCCATGACTTTGCAAGGGAAGCAAACTCACTTATTGAGCTAGGTTTTCAATCCAGGTTTCACGCTTATTGACTTCAACAAATTAGATCCCTCAGGGAAAAGCCTGACTCTATTCCCGACTTTATGCAGGAAAAGCGGCACCGGTCTATCTCCAGGGATCATAGGGGAGAGGTAAGCAGGAGCTCTTACTCGACCAGCCCTTGATTTGATCCTAACTAGCCCCCTCGTCAAGCCTGTCCTTCCACTGACGGCTACCAACCTCCTTGAAGCAATGGACAACGTACTTGTCGGACTGCCTTTATTGAGACCCAACTTTACCACCCCGTCTTGTTTACTCACTGGTAGGCGAAACCATGGATTTTGATCTTAGTTGCCAATTGCCCATCGGGCGGGACTATGATAACTCGACTGATCCACCCCAAAGTCAGATTCGGGACATTTCGATGATGCAGGGTAGGATTCCGTTCCGAGCCAAACACTTGGTAAGATGGATAGAGCAGGACGATTGGCTGATTATTAGACCCATTCCTCGTGTTTGACGTCTAGGTACTTGAAGTAAGGGAGGAATCTTGTTATTGTTTAATTCGATCTGCTCATGGCACTGAACTGAACTCCTGAACTTCCAGCGTGGGAGGAATATTTGCTTTGTAATTGTCACATTTGCCTAAGAAATGGCACTTATTGGTTCGAACTGGTTATGCCAACCCTATTTCGGCTGTTTTCCCTTCCCTTTTCATCAATGACAACTGGAACAGGAGTCGTTTTACGGGTTAACTGCCCTTAGTATGAATGAGTTAGCACCAGGAGCTTGATTAGGAGAATACAGATTAACAGGTTAACGGAGCTTAACTGCTCTTCCTAGGATTCTTATTATCAATGATAACTAGGAGAACACACAAAGAAGAGTAATTCGTTTGCTGGGAGCAATTAGTATGATAGGAATTGGGCAAAAGGGGGACTAAAAAGATTAATTCATCTTATGTGCCCGGTGCAATCTCCTAGATAGAGGGATTGCGGTTGTTCACTCAAGGCAAGGGGAGCCAAATGAGAACTAGAATCCTTCGCACTGCACTAGCTCGGGCTGAGACCGAACTGAACTTCAGCAGAAAGGAAACCTCACCCAATCTGGTAGGAATGCCTGAAGGAAAGGTAGCCCCGAGGCCTTCTCGATCAAGTTCTTTGTTCACGCGCATTCCTTGATTCTGGTGACCAATTGAATATGGGAGAGGGTCTTGTTCTATCCTGAGAGAGAGGGGACAACCAGACAACAAACAGAACTGCTTTTCGATTTCTTCTTTTCACTTTTCACCTTAGACCAACTGCCAGTACAAGGCAAGGAAGACCACGCAGACTCATTCTGCACAGTCTGATCCAACAGCTAGGAATGGGCCCATAAGAAAGCAAACCCACTTATTGAGCTCCTAGCCCCCGAGGAAGAGAAGAATAGGGTCTTCCCTAGTCATAGAAGGGGAAGCTATGCTAGTCCTGAGAGTCCGTATTTGGTCAACTAATTGATCTATCTCCGAGTGACTTATAAAGAAGAGGAACCTATCCGAGTCCACCAATTCTTGTGTACCATACTAGTCTCGTATCATAGGATTATGAGGATTCTGCTTTTCACATGCATTCTACGTTCAAAATCGTCTACTCTCATTGCTCGATCTCTACTCCCCGAAAAGGTTACTCTCCTTTCTACCGAGCAAGCTCCATTCATGCCCAACCATCGCACACAAGAGACAGCCCTTCGGACCTATGGCGAACCAGTATCGTACTCTAGGGCGGTCTAGTGAGAGCAAATGATCAAGCAAGAATGTGCCTACATCCGCACTTCGTTGACTAGTGAAGGGAGTGAACCCTTGGGGCTAACGTTGCCACTGGGGTCGCTCATCTTACTCTAGGGTAGCACTCTCTATGGAAAGATGAGTAGTTTTGCTTCACTAGCCAAGTCCATGCACCTACAGCTCGATCTACTAGCGCTCTCTTCGATCCTTCCACGTCAAGCCCTCCATTGAGGTTATCCCGGTAAGCCCGATTGTCTTACTGATTCTGTTCCCCAAACAAGAAGCAATTTCTTTCACTAAATAGGTTACATTTGTAGCAGTCCAAGAATTGCTCTATCCCCGAGGTCACTCTCAAGAGTACGACCGGAGGCCCATCTTCTTACTTAACGAGTTTGTGTCGCATAATGTGCCCTTCTTCCTGTGCCAAAGGAGAAAGGAATCTTTTTTTTAACAATGGAATCATGACAAATCTGTACGCGTCTAGTTCCGCTTCTTGCTCTTTTGCAAGAATGCCTTTAGTAGACGATTCGATTGGTCCAACCAACGATTTGAATTCAAAATCCCGGGACAGCTATACCGATGTGTCAACGTCAACGGTACTTCTCTGATCTGATCGAGAAGCATTCTCCAACCTGCTTTTAGTCAGGAATCTCGTAATTCCTTTCCCAATCCTGTTCCCAGGGCAGCGCTCAGTAGCAAACTCTCTTTGCAACCTATAAAGTAGGGGTATTGCTTTCCTATGCACCCATTTCTCTTGCTCGATGGGATATTAAGAAGAAGCAGCAGCCTCAGATGAGGAGATGGCCAAAGATCTATTATCTGTCCCGTTTCCTTTAGCAAGATCCCTCGTGCGAACCCCCTAGCTGTAAACCACCCTTATAATAGAATCAACCTAGCTAGCGGGCCTAAAAGCCCTTCTTTCTAAGCTAAGAATATTAGAATTCTTAGCTCATTCTCACGAAAAAGCCAAAGAGGAAGAAGAGCCTTACCTGCCTTCCAGCCCAACCCTGTCTTCCTCTTCACGATTCGACCCATTCATTGAGAGATGTTGGAGCTTCCTCTATGGGATAAAGGCTGTCCCCTTGTCAAGATGCCCTGGAGATTAATCCAAAGAAGAAGAAGCAGATGGGGAGCTAGACGAAGATCGATTCATTGGCCATTTCCCTTGAGAAAACCCTGGACTTTCGAGCATCGAACTCCTCCTATTCATAATCAAAGAATAGCATAAAACGGCTTCAAACCAGAACAACATACCTATAAAGAACGGCATCCGCGCCCGAAAGCCAAGCCTTCTCACTTCTAGGTCAACCCGGAAAGAACGATCTGCTTTGTACGCCCGCCCCCTCTCTCCTGACATTGCGGAAGTTCCCCTCTTGTCTGGTTTCAAGGTTGAGCTGAATCGTCGACTTCGAACCTTGGCTTTCAAGAATCCATTCTATGCCCCATCTCTCTAATGATAAAATCTATTTGACAGGCCTAAGGGGCATCTCAGTTATTGACACCTAAAGAAAGCGATTTCGAGGCCTACAACCTGCCTAGGAGGAGCAACCGAAGCATCTCACGCGCCCAATGCAAAGTCATTATCCTGGACTCAGATGCTGCAGCTGCTGGATCAGGCTGCTAGATCAGAAGGATCGGACGCGTAAGAAGAAGAAGAGGGCGGATTCGGCTACTGGTGGAATAATTGGTATTTCGCTATCCGTTTCGGCTAGTGTGAAATAGGGTAGCCAGTCGATATCTTAAGATATGGGCATATCAGGATATCCTCAATCGAAATCTCTATTCTTTTTTCTTTTGCCATTTATTTCTTTGTATCCAAATCTCGAGTTTAAAGCATCGAACGTCCCCTTCCCTCCAGATCAGATTGAGCTGGTTTCCCCCTAATCACACTAATCACATAAGAAGAAGGATTGACAGTCTTAAGCCCAAGCTGGTGAATCTCCTCCTAAACAGAGTAACCTCCCCTCTTCGAAATCTGCTTGATGCCAAAAGCACAAGGTTTTCTAAACCAAACCACGATGCCAAACAAAAAGGCTTCTCAAAAAGGTGGGTTGAGAATATTCGTATTAGAACACAGAACGCCGACTGAACTGAGCTCGCTCGGGCAGCTGCCGATGGATAAAGTGGACGAATTGAGATTTGATTCAAATCCAATCTAGAAGAATATCTAGTGTGAGGCCCAAAAGACGCTGTTTCGTTTCCTAAACGCTTCCACTTACGAGCTCACTAAGTTGGATTGCCTTCTTTCCATTCCGCAGGGATGGTGTCCGTCCCCACTCAATCCCCTATTCATATTGCCTTAAGCGTGCTTCCGTTTCCTGGTCTTTGAGTTCCCAAAGTGGGTTTGGTCTGGTCTCTCAAAGTCGTGGTTTTTGTATCGAAATAGACGAACCCTGGCCTATTTCGACGTTGAGAAAAGGGGTATAGAACCCCAGTAATAAGAGGTAGGATAATAGGTTCTCGTACTGTGACCTAGACCCCCAGCTTCCTACCTTCTAGCCCCTCCTAGCATAGTGGAAACCTCACTCGAAAGGATATTAGAGGGCTGCTTTACCACAGGCGAATCGTGGAAAAGCGCGTGAGAGAAGGAACTACGTGAAGACTTTATCAGTCTTACTATAGGATAAGAATATTCGTAACTAAGAGACTGAAAGGAAAGAAGACCTGACTAGGATAGCTTCCTGGCCTAGGTAGTTTGTATGTGGTAGTTAGCTTTCTTTTCCCTAGATTGCTTAGTGCTGAGCTAAGTTCCGCCCTTTCCTATTAGCTATAGTAGGAGGTTGACTATGTCCTCAGACATTGATTGCTAGACGGAATGTAGGATCAACTCCTTTATTATTATTAGTAAGATAGGGCGAGAGAGGAACGAACTGAACCAAGACTCGAAGACAGAAAACGAGAGTGAAGGTCCTTTTTCTCGTTGACTGGCCCTTGTTTTGTTGCACTTACTTCATCCTTCTGTTTACTTCACTCTTGCTGAAGTTTGTTTACCGCCCGCTTTTTCCCTATTAGTAAGTTCCCTCTCTTTCTTTCCCTTCTGTCCCCCCGGGTTTCTGATTCAGCGACCGACCACTTTAGTAGCATTCTCTTTCTGATTCCTACGGGGAAGCATCCTCCCTTTAAGAGCTAGCACGGGCTAGAGGGTATCCCGCTTTTTGACATACGCGAATGGGGCCAATCAGTAAGAGGCCCGCAGGAGACTGACTTTGGAGGGCAGTACGATAACCTCGTAGACAAATCCTACCTCTTATTACACGGCTGATCCTTCTGAGCTAGCAGCTGCAGACTCGGAGACACCTCCAGATCCGGAAAACGAAACCAGGACTTTCAAATGGGGCGCACGGCAAGAAAACACAACTCTTAGGGTAGAGCGAAAATACATATGATTTTAGTAGTAGAAATCGGACGATTATCAATACTAAAGAAAACTACATATACAGACTAACAGCTGGAGCGAATCATGCTATTTACGATGTTCTGGACAAACAAAAGAAATGATGAAATGACGTAAAGTGAGATGCGATGCCAACAATACGACACATCCATCAACAGAGTCCACATAACAAAGTCAAAACAAAGGAAGCAAGGCAAGAGGCCAAAAAAGCGGAAAGCAAAGAGGGGGCGGGGAGCTGAGCTGGTATACTTGGGGCACATCATCGGCTCATCCGGAGTCAAGATAGATCCTGAGAAGACGAAGTCTGTCCGGGAATGGCCAACCCCCAAGTCGCTGACGGAGGTAAGGAGTTTCCTCGGCATGACCCTCCGCACTAAAGATTAATAAAGAACTACTCCCGCTTGATCTTACTCGGGGCCCAGAAAAGAAACAGACCTTTCGATGGGGAGAGGATCCAGAGCGTGCGTTCCAGGCACTTAAGGATAAAAGTCTGCGAAGCACCGGTTCTGGCCATGCCAAACGTTCAAAAGCCGTTCGAAATCAAGACGGACGCTTCTGCTCATGCTTTGGGAGCCGTTTTATGGCAAGACGGCCGAGTGGTCGCGTACCACAGCGAGATGTTCAATACAGCCGTCTTAAACTATCCCACATACGAGAAGGAGATGTACACGAGAGTGCTGGCTGTGAAAGACTGGAGGCACTATTTGCTCGGGAAGGAGACGCTTTACGAATAGGCCACTCTGATCAACAAGCCCCTTCAGTATCTACAGATGCAGTCCAAGCTTCAGGAGGCGCGTCATATGAAGTGAGTTTCAGTTCCTGCAACGGTTCGAGTTGGTGATCAAGTACAAGAAAAGAAGGGCCAACGACGGTTGCTTTCTGTATAGCCTGGCCTGGCATGTGGCCTCGTAGCAAGCAATATACTCAGCGTGTGTAGAGGAAGAAGCTGTGACTCTTTCTCACTCTTCCACGAAATGGCGCTGCCGGTAAGCAGGAAGACGTATCCTGATGTCGATTTCCTGGTGTCTGGGTACCCAGCGTAATCGGAGTCCGAATATCCGACGATCCCCAGTATATCGGATCGCCTTTATGTGATCATTTAGTCTCTGGTCCCCTGAAGATACCTCATTACTTTGAAGGCAGCTTTCCAATGCTCCATGCCTGGGTGACTTTGGTATCTACCTAGTAAACCCACAGCATAGACAATGTCCGGCCGTGTACACGTCTGGGCGTACATCAAGCTTCCAACAGCAGAAGCATATGGAATGCCCTTTATCTTATTTTTTTCTATATCGCTCCTCGGGCACTGCGAAACACTGAGCCTGTCTCCCTTCTGTACAGGTGCCATACTGGGGTTGCTGTGCTGTATACCTTACCTCTCTAAGACTTTTGGGATTTAGGCCTTCTGAGATAGTCTGAGGATACCTCTGGAAATGTCTTTGTGAATCTCAATGCCAATGACATATGAAGCTCACCCATATCCTTCATCTCAAAGTTCCTTATGAGGCGTATCGTGCAACAGCCCCAGATCACTGAAGCAGTATGTCGTCAACATATAGGACTAGAAAGAGAAACTTGCTCCCACTTTAGGTATATATACTGATATATACTGTTTTCCTTAAACCCAACAGTCATTCTCAAGAAAATACAGCACATAATGCGGTTTCCTTGGGTAAAGATAAGAGTGAGTGGGGAAGGAAGGAATAGGCTCAAGTAAAAGCGGAGGGTCCGAACAGAAGGAGAAAAAGCTCAAGAGAGGATAGAGGACCGGTTCTCGTTATCGGTCTTTTATTACACCATTAAGAGAAAGGTTGTTGTTCTCTTTCATAGCTCTAGCTGTATGGCTGGACCGGTTGGTTGAACCTGGCTGCTCTACGTACACTCCCTTTTTGAGAGCAATCAGTTCCTGCCCTTGCCCAAAAAAGCAAGAGAAATTAAACCAAATGCAATCAATCGTCAGACCGCCTGAAGTCACTCTTTCTGTTTAGCTTTTCCAGGCATACAATCAACACTTAAAAAATAAAAGGTAGGTGTATAAACCCTTCTATTGATCGATTCGCCTAAACGAGTTTCACACACAAATTCGTTAAGAACACAACCCTAATATGAAAGGCTGTGGATATAGTCTACATCGGCGTATTAGTCATAGGAAGAGGAACAAGACCATCCGCTAGGTCCCGGGACCCTGTGCTATGATTAATAATCTCTTTCGATCTACTCCGAACTAGTCTTTGGTCTATGATCTCTCATCCATGGTATCTCTTCCCGCTTTTGCTATTGATCCTTTCCTTCCCATCGCTTTCCGTAGGTTTCTGAACTGGTAGCTTCGTCCCTTCCCTCATCGCCACCTCTGTACCTGCCCTGCTCGTTCCCGCCAGCCAAGCAGGTATTGAAAATAGTCAAAGCACCCTGAACCGGACCAAGCAAGCACCCTTGGCTTGGGGCACCTTCTATAACCTTAAAGTACAAAGAAGGCCAATCCAGTTCTATACGAAAAACCAGACACCCGCTGCAGGAATCTGGTATTGGAGTCCCGCATCGAACTATGAAACCCGGTATTTTTCATTAAAATCGATTTTACCTCGGGTGACTAAGCTCAAAAGTGGAATCGTTTAGAAACCCCCGTATTTTTCATTAAAAAAGAGCGATTTAAGCATTCACAAACTAGAAGCTATGAGGATCTTGTGCTTGAACTTGAAGGAATTCTTAAACCTGATTCGCCCCCGCCCGAAAGGTAATTTCTAGAAGTGAAAACGAATTGATATACCTTGGTTAGTCCTTGATTGGGTTAGTTTTCAGTTAGCGTTCAGGGAATCATATTCTTTCTCCCTTAGCCGCTCACCGATAGCCAAGTCAGTGATGAATATGAGCGCAATCCAGTACCCTTATTCCCCGCACGCTCGTTAGCTGGGCCCCTGATCCGCATAGACCAATAGATTGAGACAAAGCGGTCTTCTCTGCTCACTAAGCAGAATTCGTTATTGGCAAGATGATATGCTACTCTCTACTCCAAAGGGGGCTAAAACAGTGGTTGGCCTATGTGAAATGGTACGCAGAGGTCGGGATGTCTCCAGAGGTGATATCGAACAGTCTGCCTCTGACCGTACCACGCCTTCTATTTAGAATGCCAAGCCCTTGCTCCCAAGGCGAGGAAACCAATCCAATCCTGCCCTAGCCGGGGCTCCCCGCTTGCTTATCCCAATTCTAGCGTCCCATTCATTCCCAGTCCAGATAATCTTCAGGATCTAGAACTAAGACTGGACCAGGTATAGCGGGCACCCCTTCCGAAATCAATCCTCTGATTGCCATATATAATCTAAGTGATTCAAGGAAGGCTTCTCAGTTCCTACTATACCAGTGCAGCAGGCACCCAATGCACCTCCAGCTCCTGCTCCTATAGTCATTAAAGTAGGCACATTTTAGTTCTGGGTTATAGGACCTTGGTAACTTGGCTCGGTGAGCGTAGCTAACTTGCTTGTTGAATGAGTAAGGCCCTTAGGTAGGGGTAGAGTAAGCAGAGTAAGCAACAAGCCCCTACTGCTTGACCAACAATAGCAGTTGTTGAGCCAGTAGCTATAGATCGAGATCGAGAGCCGGATGCACCAGTAGTCAAGTCATAGCCAGTTTACCATCACTATAAAGGGCAGAGGTAGCCGCATATGATCAACCACCAAACGTAGATTAGTTCGATCAGCCCACAGAATTCTGTGCACAGCTTCGAGATGAGGGATACGTGGAGACTGCATAAATTGACTAAGGACACCAACTGCATATACCACAACTTCTATTTAGAATGCCAGTCTGAATAGCAGATGCTTTCCCGCAACCTTCTTTCTCTAGCTCTCTTTTCTTACTTTTGCCTCAAGTGAGATCACACAAGTAGGAATTGAACCTACGACCAGAGCTCCAAAGTGTGAGAAAAAGGACCAAAACAGGAACAAAGAACGAGAAGTGAAAATGCACTAAGAACGAGGCAAGACGTTTAGCGATTAGCCCGGTAAGCTTGCATTGCTCCATCCTGTCAGCCCATATCCGGTCTTTCTTGCGCTTGTCTGACAGTTAGTTCGATCCATTAGGTTCTGCCTTGTAGGAGGGAAAGCCCTTTCCTGCCTTTAGTAGGGTGGACCATTTATGCTATGTCATAATAGATTCAAAGAGAAGAGCTAGGACGAGGAGTTCAAGAAGAAGAAGATTGCTAAATCAGATCTGGAAACCTGGACTCTGTCCCCCTTCGCTTATGGAAGTCCTCGTGGGCTTGGTTCTAGGAGAATTGTGCCGTCAGAGGCAAAAGCAGTAGCTAATGGAAAGGAAGGACAAGACCTGTGAGCAATATTTCGAGTTATGCACAAAATGCCTATTTTATTAGCTTCAAACAAGAGTCTTATCTTAAGAAGTGTGAGACAAAAGCTTTTAAAAAACCAAACCAGGAGATTGCCATATCAATCGAATCCACCCTTTGACACCAAAGAAGCAACGGACGATGATTGAGCTTGGTACCTGTCCCTGCAGGTCGGGTATGAGAACGAATCCCTAGGCTTTCCAACAGTAAGGGGCTTCCCGAAGATTCACTTGTTGTTCTTAGTTGCCTGGCTCTCTCCTCTTTCTCTTGTTCCAGTCCCCTAAAGCAATACTTCCAATGAGAGGTGCGAGGAGGGAAAGACTTGATATGGGCTTGTTGGCGTCTTAAACCCCACTTTCGAGACCACTTAGGATCTTATTTCTATTGTTTGAAGGTCCGTCGTGTTGGCTGGCTCAGATACTACTTACTCTCTTTTTTAGCAGGGACATCCTAAAACGACTAAGCTATACCTTTTTCAAATCCAGCCCCAAAAGCAAACTTATTAGTGTCGTTCAGATCGCGCGCGACAAGGAAATCTGCACCAGACAGCCCGCCTAGTGACTGTCTCAACCCCTCATGTGGGATAACCTAATGATGCGGGTCAATATCTGAATGGAGGTACATTAACCCGAGGTGGAATCCTAGGCATCCTTGCTCTAGGGCATAAGCGTATATGCGATTCCGGGATATAGCCGGATATAGCCTTCTTCTCGAACTCCAAGCATTTGGTATGTCAAAAATAACGGGCCCTGTCAGATGCCTCCTGTGGAAGATATACCGAACTGCTACCTCTCTACGGACCTTCTGGCATGGCTTCTTTCTTCTCTTTTTGAAAAGCCTTTCATCCCAGGCTCTTTCTTCGGTGCTTCTTCAAAGCCTGCCTACTTAGCCGACTATCTATGGCTGCCTATGTGGAAATAAGGAAATTCGTTTCCTGCTATGGATGATCGATCTCTCTTTCAATACTTCCTATCTTCCTGCTCGGGAAATTGAGATTATATAAGATAGTATATAAGATAAGAAAATAATTCCTCGTTCGCTAGGTTTCCTTTTCTGTTCAGAATGGAGACAGGGGGGTACTGCCACTGGTGAAACTACGTCGGGGAACTATTATCCAGTAGGGGCTGCTCTCTGCTTTCGTTATTAGAGAAAGGGGAAAGGGCTTTTTCAGCTTGCTGACTAGGGCTCATGATGTGTTATTGACCACATAAGAATCTTTCTTTTACCGAGCAAGGAGAGCCTATCCCTATAGACAGTGCCCATGCCCGCTCAGCTTTTGGGCAACGTTTTACTTCCTTAGAAGAAAAAGGTGCAAAGTGAAATCAATAGGCACCGTGCTTTCCTTTTCTCTCACTCCATCGATGGTTTGGCTTCCTCGCTATCAATCAATAGAAGAAATAGAGTTTAGTCTCTCTTCTTTTGGGGACTTCCTCCAGCAATGAATAGGTATTCCTACTTGTTTGTCGAGACCAGCTAGCTTATGCTCTTTCCTATCTCAACGAGTCTCTGTCTTTCGGGAAAGTCAAAAGCTCGACTCTTTGGACCACACCATTGCCATGGAATTGTCCTCGAGCGGCATATAAGTATTAATCCATCTGTAGCTTTCCTTCGATTCTCTTTCTATATCTATATTTTTCCCTTGGATCCTTCTCACATTCATCACGCGTCCATCGACGCCTACGAGTCTCTCGCTATTGTTCTTTTGCTCCCTCATCTATCACTGGTCTTTGCTCAGGCCTTCTAGTCCCTTCGTGGGGTCTTCGCCGAACCTATAGTCATGTTTGTTGGATATGGTGCGGAAGAGCCTGAATCCATGTATCTATCCATTTGTCGATGCCTGCTGCTTCATCAGCACATTTCCATTACTGCAGCACACTCGAAGCAAGCATAAAGGGATGCTTTCTGGTTAGCAAACTGAAGGCTTCCACTCTATCTATATCCTTTGCCCTTTCACCCGGATCGGTTGCTACCTTCTCTCTTCTAAAGGTGATGGCTTTGCTAGCACTATCTGATTTTCTCATTTCTATCGAAGGTACGCCGGGATCTTCCTTTCATCGGTGGCTTGCTGCTTTCTTGTCGGCACCTTCCCTCAGGTCAGTTCAGTAGTAGATGGCTTCCGTACCCAACTTTAGAGAGGGTACGAAAAGGTTTTGGAAGTTCAGGACCCTTCTGTGCCCGTTGGGTGAATACTTGCTTGATATAAGAGTAACCAATTCTCCAATCGACGTTGTTCGTCGTTTGTGGTTCTGATTCTTCTTCAGAAGTACGATTTGATACTGGTTTCGTCCGTCCGCAACGTAAATAAAGTCAGATTTCGAGAGACAATTCACTTCTTAGATATGGGGTATTCTACCCCCTATTTACTCTAACCCCCCTCTACAGGATGGCTATTCTTGATCGGCGCCTCGTTACTTCTTAGGACCTTCAATCAAGATTTTCCTTGCAAGCAGATTCCCCAGCTCCTGAATAGGTGCTGCAAATCTTAATGTATGGAAGACTACCTGCGACTATATTGAGGAGTAAGGAAAGGGCTTCCATGACAATGAGGTCATTCTTGCATGGGCTTGGGATTGCCTCAAGAGAGGAATTCATGGGCTAGGCTTGCAGGCGCGTCTTCTTATGTTTGCTACAATGCATGTTTTAGGCCTTGAAAGAGACCTTTTGGTGTGCCAATGCCTTATAGCGGAGTACGCAGGATGAAAAAAGTCTTTTCTTAGTACGAAACTCATTCTTTAGCGAAATCGGGTGTGGTGCTTTCGCTCTATTCAAAAGGAATGGTCTCAGGGCCGTCCCCAAGCAATGCCCTCTTCATCTTGCCTCACGTGTGCTGCTTTCCCTTTTTTCAGCTCAGCTGGCTGCTTTCGTCATTGGTAGATGTTATATCAGACTACTCAGACGATCAAGTCTGCTTTCTTTTCGTGTTGTTAGGATGGACATAGATCGATCGCCCTTTTTCTTCTTTATCGTGAGCTCGGTTTAATAGAGAAGTAAAGACTAAGGTTTAAATATCCTAGGGTTCATTTCTCCTCTATGAATAAAGGAAATCCCAAGTCAAGGAAAAGATCCCCGACGTCCTCCTTCTTCTGCATCTATTGAGCTCAGTGCCTGAGTCTCCCCTATCTCCGCCTGCGGATAAGGGTTTAGCTGTTAATATAGTAATAGAGCTTAAAGGCCTTAAATTAAAGGCTGGGTCGTGTGGTCTTTCATGAAGAAGTGGAAAGCTTGCCCTTTTCTGTCTGTCCTGAAAGTTGAGAAAAGGTCTCTCGAGCCAGGTTTCTAAGATTCAAGTCTATGGGAAAGCTAGGATTAGGCTAAGAGGTGCTCGTACTTCCCTCCAAAGCACGAAGAAGAAGAGACTGCCATCCAGGAATAAGAAAGATTGAGTATATGGAA